AACACTTTTCTCTTTTCAAAGCTACGAGAATTTATGTTTCGCTGCTTTTCTACTTGGCTGTACGACATGAGTTTCAGTATACCGTCAACCCCCGCTGAAGCACTGGAAAAATGTTGACCACGATTTCTAGCGCTTTTCAAAAACCATTTGCTTGCAATGCTTGGACAGGTAAAACAGTACGCCCACTAGGTAAAACAGTACGCCCACTAGAGCCTTCAGCCTTCATACATACTATTAATAAAGTACACTGAACACCAACCCAATCTCGATGAAAAAAGTAGAAGCAACTAAAGAAGGGTGACGAAGCTTCTTTGCATCCCATAGTGCTGTCGCACTAAGCGACTACCGTTCCAGAGTCGTACAACGAAGTGATTAGCATACCAGAGTGACGCAAGGCTCTAAGCTCGTACCTTATAAGTAAGCTCTTTATGCTCTCTCCGCTCGCTCCTTTTCGTAGCGTAGATCTTTCTTCTCTTAAGAGATTTTGAGAAGAGTGAGTGCGCTTTCGAAAGTTTCGACTTTTCGATCTTTCTTCCCTTAGCGCACAAGCACTAAGCAAGTAAACTACCTTTTTTCTTCTCTTTCGTCCCAGACTCTTCTTTTTTTTATTAAAAAAATAATCCAGATATCTCCGATAAACTACACTAAAGGGAACTGTTAAGTACAGACGATGCCTAGAAATGATAGTAACACCTGGGGCCTTCGAAATACCAAATCCCAGCTTAAGTCCAAAAGGCCTACACTTTAACTAGGAACAGAAAGGTCCGCGAAATAACCGCGTTGCTCGATCAGTGAAACCAGAGTGATGGTCTTCTGGGACGATACATTCGTAATGGATCCATCATATACGTTATTTTAGATGGTTCTAATTGTGGGCGATAGTCTTCAACTAGGGGGATCCGGAGTTTCCGAAATCTATACTAGTTTGCCCAGTAATGTTGTGGCTGCAATGCGTAGGCCGTCGTTCTCTGATCCATTCTTTAGGTGAGAGGAAACCTTCTCTTTAAAAATGAATGGAAGGTAAAAAATAGGAACTGCCTGTAGATAAGTATATAGACATGCTATTTTGATGTGATGTAAGAATCGATTATCACATCATATACTATATTAAGTGACTTACTCCCCAAAAGCATGCTATGCTCAAAGGGAGAAGCCGGTCCGTCCGATTTAAGTTGAAGTCAATTCACGGGGAAGAAAGAGCTGGCGATCTTCACTCGTCCATCACTCCCACTTGAAGTTAAGAGGTAGTAGGAGCATGAGATGAGGGCTCACACACGAATGTTGTCAAAGCTACTAAGGAAGAAAAAACCCCAGGAATTGAGTTCTTATTCTTATGGGGAAGAGTGAACACTATGACTGGTGGGGCCCCCCCTTATTTGAGTTCGCACCTGAGAATCGTATCATCAAAAAGACATTGACTGGACTTGAGAGCATTCTCATTGAGTAGGTATGATCGCCAATAACTTGACTTTGATTTCACTCTGACTTGCCCAAATCTATGAATTGCGTCATATCATATAAGGATCAAGATAGATTACTTTTGTCATATTGATCATCAGTCAAAGGGGCGGGTTAGGCGAGAGTAGGCAACTAGCCCATCCTTGCTAGAACAATTGACTACCAGACTTGTATACAAGAATCAAAGAGACAGGGGCTCTATCGATGAGAGCTGAGTTGAAGGCTCGAATAGCTTAGTTGTTAGTTGAAAGACTCTGTATGGGATGTTCTTTCTATAGAGTGATAAACGGAGGGATCTTGCTTTCTAAAAGCCATAGTCAGGCAGAAGGCAGTGTGCAGTCAGCCAGTAGATGACGCCAGAGAGGGATTTGTCAAAGCACGGATAGGAGCTCTACCACGATATGATCTCTCTCATTGAGAAAGCGCTATCAAAGCCGCTGTCCCAATAGCTTCGTTCAGGAGCGAACAACCACTAAATTGCTTGTTAAATGGAGGAGCGGAAGGGGCAAAGTCAACGACTGAGGCCAGAAGGTATGTGAAAGTAGAAGCCAGGGACAGAGAGAGCGGAGGAGAGGACTGATTGAATGAATGTCATTTCACGCTGATAGGAATGGGGGTTATCCCTGTATATTCTATTTCTCCTGTCTTATTGATCAATGGTGTGCCATGAGATGCTTCGCCCGGAGGATCATTCATGGTGAAGATCCCAACATGATCTACTCGGTCAAGTCTGATTAAAGCACTCCAACCAACCCAACAAAAGAAGCAACGGGTACTACTGGAATGAAATCGGCATCTAATTTCATTTCTTAGGTCTGGGTCGGGATCCAATTCTCTTATAGAAGAAATGGATTGATATGGATTTTTCCCAGCCGCATTGTCATCATCTCACTTCCTCTTCATGACAGAAAAGGAGAAGTTGCTTGACTCAGTGTACGAGGTGAATGAGGGGCTACTTAATGAAAAGAGAAACCCGCCACTAGAGCGGAAGAAGGATTCTATACTCTATTTGACGATACCAGCAAGTCCGTCTTCTCGGCTGACGTGACGGCTGAATGGATTGATGATTCATCAACGGGCACAGGCCAATTCAAAGCGGCTTAGAAGCATCAAGGGAAAAACTGGGTGAAAGTATCCCAGGTTAGTGTGCAGATAGAGGACTTCTTTCACAAGGGGGAGCGTACCAACCAAGACAAAAACAATCAGACAAGATGAACATCGTGAGATGAGCCTCAAGCCCCAAAGGAAGGGCACTCACAAAAGATCTTGCTGCGCGAGAATCAGGTCTGATACAAGCAGTTCCTCGCCTGGGACAATAACTGACGATAGATAGCGAGGGGGGGTACGAGTTCCAACTAGGACTGTCATAGGAGCGTCAAGCCACTCAAGTTAGAGGAGCGGTTTTCCACTCTTAACCGTTGCACACGAAAGAGGATCGGAGGCCCCCTCCCTCCTATGTTGTAAAAGGGAAGTGCAGATCTTTCTGCAACACTCTTCCGGCTTGATTACCCCCTAAGATAAGAGGAGGATATAGAAGCAGATTTAGTTGCAGGTAGGAGTGAGTCTACCCTGCAAAGCGGCTTCTCGCTTATCCCCATTTGAAAATGAGGAGACCCGACGTCAAGTGCAGGAATTGCTGTCGAAGGGGCGGGAGAGTCTCAGTCCGTGTTCAACGCCTGCTTGACTAGCTCAAAAGGAGGCAGCTGGAGTGTGTAGATGGGCTTTGAAGCAGGGCCACAGATATTTCAAAACTTTCGGAGACGGGATGGAAAGACTTTCGTGAGAAGAGATGGTAGGCTTGATACGGATACAGCTGCTTATCACCCACCTTAGAATCAACCAGTTCGACTATACCCGCCTTAATTCCCTCATTCAGGACAGATGGAACCAGGTTATGGATCTGTTCAAGTTGGTCGATCAATCCCTCCTTTGTTTCCCCTGCCTCCGGGCACCTTAGAATAGATTTGATTGGAAGGAGGGTGAGGAACGAAGACAGTGGTTTGACTGCTGGGATCCCAATCGGCCTGCATCAGCGGAAAATGGAACTATCGAATCACGGGTGACTCCCTTTATCGGGATGGGGGGAATTGCTTAATCGGCATTTCTGTCAATCGGCGGAAGACTCATGCATCCTGGGAGGGTACGACTTCAAGGGATGGACTCGATCGAACGGCCAACCACTTTCCATTTTTGTAGGATATTAAATCCAAAAGACCATTATTAGCGTGTAGTAGATTGGCCCGAGTGCGTAATACGCCAGTCGAGAAGAAATCCCATCAATGGATACGGTAGAGGAACGAAAGTGGCCGGCGGCGGTGTAGAGCTATAGCTATAAGGAGCGAAGCTCACACACACCGGCTGATGTAGGGTGGGATAAAGTTGCCAATGCGAGTCACGCGCAGAGTTGGACACTTTTTTTTGAAGCGTGATGCTGATAAGTCCACTCGATAAGATACAACTTCCGGGGCCTTATGGGGAAGGGCCGACCTTGGTTTTAGCTACTGATGACGGGGCAGCATCGGGGACCGGAACAGGGACACGAAGCTGCTCCGTGATATTCCAGATGAGTTGAAAGACTATGATCCCCCCCCCTTGACATCCACTCGCCCTAATGAATAAGCAGGAGAAAACCCACAAGCTTTTATCCGCACCATGGCCTGCCAAAAGTAGAATCGGGGGAGGCTTTGGAAGAAAGGTTCTGAACTAGAGAGGGACCCCCCTACCCCGCGACAGATTAACTAGAGGAATGTCAGGTGATTTTTCAAGGAGGCGGTTGAAAGACCGGCCTTGAGAGGACATTCTCTTTCTTGAGCTTTCGTGGGTTACAAGATCGACTAGCACATCCAGCTTACTCTATCGACAGCCCAGCCAGATGAAGGATCAAGGAAATCGGGAGCAGCTGCCTTTACTTTATTTAAGGGGGGTCTTGAATCTCATGTCATCAAAAGTAGGCAGGCTTTGAACAACCAGATAAGAATCAGTTCCACTTTCAAGGGCTTTCGTCCATCTTTCGCCCATCTATCTCCGGATGCAAGCATTGATCTTGAATGGTGCAGTTATCATATCTCTTAGGAGGCACTACCTCCAGACCTGCCCGACTTCCTCAACCTATCGGTCGAGTCACTTCCTTCCACTCGCCTTACAAGGACCTACTGGACTATCGGCTTTAGATAGTCATCTTCCCCCCCCTATCCTTCCTTTTCACTCGCTTCCTCTCGTCTTTGAGTCGAGTAGCTCTTCTCGATTGCTCTCAACCGCTTCTCCTTGAAAAGGAAAGGTAGGAGCACTTTAACGACGGAATGTACATATGCGCGCGAAGGTGCCGGACAATTTCAGGCTCTTTTTGCCTTCAGTAAAACCGGACAAAACATTGACTAAGTTGATTTAATTCGCATGAGAGGGCTTCGGGACAATCGAGGTGTCAAACATCCTCATTTTGTCTGTTCGCAACTTTCTTTCAATTGCTGGCAGTTGCCCCTGTCGGTGGACCACCCCCCCCCAAAAAAAAAATTCCTATATTTAGCTTTCTTTTTTTTTTGCCAAAATGAAAAAGAAGTTCTCACTTATTTTTCTAATTTTTTTCATACTTTATTTAGATGTGGGCACTCCTCAGCCCGAGGACAATCTCTCAAATACACATTAAGATGTTGACCCTTTTTCTTTTCTTTGCTGATTCCTCTCAATGAAATTTTCCATGTTGCACTAAGTTACTTACGGATGTATGCATGCAGTCCGGGAACACTTTGGGGTAAACACCCATCCAAACAACTCCAACAAGAAAAGGTATAAATATGAAAACTTCTCTACCATTTAGATCGGAGAATTTATGGAGGAAATCCGGTTTTAAATTCCCGGAAACCACACGATTATATAGCCAAAGGGAATACGCCGCGCCTAAAATCATCCCAAGCGCTGCTAATGTGGCTACTAAGCTATTTCTTTGGAAAGCTCCTACTAAGATGAGAAATTCCCCGATAAAGCTGCTAGTACCAGGTAAACTCATATTGGCCAAAGTGAAAAAGAAGAAAATGGTAGAGAAATTCGGCATGGTGCTCACTAAACCTCCGTAATATCTAACAAGTCGAGTCTTATGTCGGTCATATAGAACACCAACACATAGAAAAAGGGCTGAAGAAACCAGTCCATGACTTAACATCAGTAGAATGCTACCTCCAATTCCCTGTATGTTCAGACTAAACATACCAATAGTCACCAGATTCATATGAGCTACTGAGGAGTAAGCAATGATCTTCTTAAGATCGATCTGTCTTAAAGTGGTCAAGGAAGTATATATTATAGCAATCGCGCTTAAAGTATAAATGAAAGGAGTGAAACAAAGTGTCGCTTCAGGAAACATGGGTATTGAAAATCTTAAAAAGCCGTAGGTTCCCAATTTTAAAAGAATTCCCGCCAAGATGACGGATCCTGCCGTAGGTGCCTCTACATGAGCTTCGGGTAACCAAATATGAACTGGTACCATAGGCACTTTGACGGCGAAAGAGGCGAAAAAAGCAATCCATAGAAAGATTTGGCGCCGCTCACTAAATTCTGTGGTTAATAAAATTTGTAAATCGGTGGTTCCCGTTTGGAAAAGAATCAACAGAATAGCTAATAGCATAAAAACAGATCCAAGTAAAGTATAAAGGAAAAGCTGATATGCTGCCTTGATCTTTCTTTGTCTCGAACCCCATACCCCTATAATAATGGTAGAGTAAGGGGTGGCCCCAAAGCGGAATTGACCGGTGGTGATTGGTCGAAGCTCCAGTAGGTAGCCACTCCCTTCTCAGGGAACCGTACGTGAGACTTCCGCATCATACGGCTCCGTCCCGAGCTTCCGTCGTCGGCCTTGTCATTAGACCACTATCTATGCATGTATTTTCAGCCTGGACTCTATAATCTTTTGCTTCTCGGGTGGTGGCGAACAATGCTGCTTGCGTTGCGGGAGATGCCCGCTCGTAGGGCCCGGCCTGCTTCCCGCCCGAAAGAACCACTCACTAGCTAGCCGGACTAGTGGGGGGCCTATCTGGAGACATACTGAAAACCATGCCTTTCGAACCAAACGCAACGCCCGTCTTCCAAATCAAAAGAAAAAAGGGGGAATAAAGATGGAGTGCAGCCTGTAGAGCACATGTAACGCACAGTCGGGTTGCTCACGCAGCGGATCTCTCTCTTTTTAGATATCTATAGATAAAGAGAGAGAGGTGTGAAAGTAATAGCCTTATGTTATGGCCGCCCCCCGGCTTACGGCCTTTACGCTACTACTACTGTGATGTGAGCGGTTCAAATTGGTTTGATCTTTCCCAATCATCCTGGCCGGAACTTGTACGCAGCACTTGTACGGAGGTGCATGCATAAAGGTTTGGAACTTTTTTCTTATCTGAATCTTAAGAACAGGACCCTACCCTATTCTCGAACCCTCTGCCGAGCTCCACCCTGCCCGCATTTCTTTTTTTTTTGAAGGGGCCAAAGAAATGTCTCCACCTGCTGCCAACAGTCTTTCTTCGGAATTCTACTGAACGGGTCGATCCTCCCCCCCGTTTGTTTTAGCAACTTATCCTAAGGTCTCCTCGCCAAGAGCTCCCCGGCGACGACAGAGGAAGCAACCCGCCTGCTGTGGCGGGGCGGCTTTTTTCTTTCACAATAAGACCTGGACGATTATCCCTACCCTCGGTAGCTTACGAGTTTACGTCCATCCCTGGTCGGGTACAGTTTCCTTTTTCTTTCTCCCTTGTAGCCGTTACCCGAATTCGCGCAAGTGTGTCCACACCCCCCAAACTGACTTGACGAGGAATCCATTCTCGCGAACAAACACAACCCCTACACACACCTAGGAGCACCCCTTCCTGCATATCCATACAAGACCCGAGTAGGCGGGTCGAGGTCCTACGAGGTACCCACTACTCGGAGTACCCTCCCCAAAGGAAAAAGATGTGTTTGTCAGGTTCGGTTCTTCTTAGTTGGGTTGGGCGGGTTCGACCAGAAATGCTATGCTTACACACAAGACTACCCCTCTTCCCGAAAGCTTCGCGGGGACTACTTTAC